TGATTAGTAATCATCACGTCTCTATCAACAAGATAAAAGAGCAAATTTTTCCTTTCGCGAAATTAGGCAAGGCAAATAAAACGAATTTCATATTCCCTTCTTACGTATGTATATAATATAATTCAAATATAGATATAGAGTCTTGCATCTTTCTATATCTCCCGAGAATCCCCATTTTTTCTAATAATCCCTGTTGGATCGGATTCTAACGAATCTTTCGGAAATTTGTAAGAAACTCTTTCTTTTAAATTATAAGACAAGAAGAAGAATAATAAATGGATTATCATACATATATTTCATGTAGAAAAATGAAATGAATAAGTCCATTTATTTAGTTCTACATTCCTTGCACTTATTATATACTCAATTATTATATATACTCACTTATAGTATAATTATATACGAATTCTAATTAATTAGTAATTATATACTTACTAATTATAATTATTATAAGATATCTTTATAACAATATAAATATAAGAATAACAAAATCGAGGTACCCATTCTATGATAAATCTCGACTTACCCTCTGTTTTGGTGCCTTTAGTAGGCCTAGTAGTTCCGGCAATGGCAATGGCTTCTTTATCTCTTCCTATTCAAAAAAACAAGATTTTTTAGATCCAATGGGACCATCCCTTTTTTTTTTCAAGACTTAGACTTGAATCATAACACAGATATCTATTTAGTGGAATAGGGTATAAGGGGTGGTTTCCTCCGAACATAAATGAAAGAGCTTTTATGCATGCGGAAACATGATATATGGGTAAATGAATTATAGCTATTTTCAAATAGATCAAGATCGGCGGATGTCTGAAATGGAAAGTCAATGTATCTAAATGTGTGTAGATATCTATAGGGGATCATATGAAGGGGATGTTATTATTTTAGATCTAACCAATTCGATGAATTACTCCTAAAGGTTCACATCAGAATAGTGCTAGTTGATGAGAGTTACTTCGGAAACACAAAGAGTAAAGTCAAATTCATTTGGGTTATTCTCTCAATTCCAATAAAATGCAACTGGATCTAGTATGAGTTGGCGATCAGAACAGATATGGATAGAACTTATAACGGGGTCTCGAAAAACAAGTAATTTTTGCTGGGCCTTTATCCTTTTTTTAGGTTCATTAGGATTCTTATTGGTTGGAACTTCGAGTTATCTTGGTAGGAATTTGATATCTTTATTTCCGTCTCAGCAAATCATTTTTTTTCCACAAGGGATCGTGATGTCTTTCTATGGGATCGCAGGTCTCTTTATTAGCTCCTATTTGTGGTGCACAATTGCGTGGAATGTAGGTAGTGGTTATGATCGATTCGATAGAAAAGAAGGAATAGTGTGTATTTTTCGTTGGGGATTTCCTGGAAAAAATCGTCGCATCTTCCTTCGATTCCTTATGAAAGATATTCAGTCCATCAGAATAGAAGTTAAAGAGGGTATTTATGCCCGTCGTGTCCTTTATATGGAAATCGGAGGCCAGGGGGCTATTCCCTTGACTCGTACTGATGAGAATTTGACTCCACGAGAAATTGAACAAAAAGCTGCCGAATTGGCCTATTTCTTGCGTGTACCAATTGAAGTATTTTGAAATGAACTGAAGAATAAATGCTTTCTCATCAGGAGGGAAAATCCTCTTTTTCTATAGCATAACTTAACTGAAGTTTCTTCAGAACGCTCATTCGAGCCAAAGTCGACGTATATGGAACAGCCATAAAACGAAACTGTTTTTGTCCGCAAAAATGGTCTTTTGTGTGTATTATGGAAATCCACTCAACTCAATTCAGTAACAAAACAAGTAACAAATAGAAATAATGGATTCATCTCATATATCAAAACATTTCGGAATAAAGAAAAAAATTTCTCTTTTTCTTTTAGGTCCAATATTTTGAATTGATACATTAGATACAGATAGATCATATCTTGTAAATTATCTCTCTTTTCTTTTGTCAATCGACGTTTCTTTTTATTCTTTCTTTTGGGTTCCTTAATGATCAAACGATTGGATTTCTTATAACAATAACTATCCAATTTCTCTCTTGTTTTGCCACTCATTTTTGATCACAGTATTCTTCAGAAATTGATCTCAATTATTCCGGGACTATGAGTAGCCAGCGACATTTTTTCGAAATATTGAATATTTTAATAGAAAGGGAGTTCTTTCGTCTCGAAATACGAATAATATTCATTACTTGAAACGGTTCTTTCGGGCATTCATTGAAAGGAGGCAATTGCTTCAAATTTGACCAATTGAGATATCTGGAAACAAAACAACATTTTTGATTATTTCTTCATTTGAATTCGAAGTGGACTCTTATTCTATTTCTGTATTCTTTCTAGATTCAAGGACTACCCACTGAATCACAAATAAAAAACAGGGAATAGATTCATAGGCTCGATACCTTGTAATAGAACTCATGCTTGATAGAAATATTAGATCACATAGAGTCGACGAATGAGGTAGGTTCATTAACAATTCACAGATGAAAAAAAATGGCAAAAAAG